ATTGTAGTTCAACTGGTTAGAGCACCGCCCTGTCAAGGCGGAAGCTGCGGGTTCGAGCCCCGTCAGTCCCGACGAATAAAAAGAAATAAATAAATCTTTCCCTTTTCTGTGGTCGGAAGGGACGAATAGGGGGAGTAGAATCTCATTCTCGTTTCCAACGGGAAATATTTATTTGTTTTTTCTCATCAAACAAAACAAATAAATATGGCACTTTCAACTAATACCGTTGATGGTAGGGGGTCATATGTGGATCAGGAATATTATCATCATATTCAGTATTCAAAAAGATCCCGTAAAGGAGTTTTACTTTTTCGATTGGGTCGTCCGACCCATTAATTATAAAAAAATTTCATATGTTTCGTCCGAACACATATAAAATAAAAATTGAATTCTTTTCTTATCCGATTCATGAACATAGTTACCTTGATAAAGTGCTGCTCTGATTTCATTTTATCTTTTACCGACTTTTGTATAACTGAATTTGAATCTGGAGCACTCTATTTCATTCAAATCCCACCCCGAACTTTTGACATATGCGCCCAATACAGTACTAATTCAAAGAAAAAATATTTTTTAATTTTACATTTTATATATTATATTCTATATGAAAAATCGATTTGAGAGTTCATGAGAGTTCAGATATTGTTATTCATGATATTGATCCGATTCAATATCATCGAGATGTAATTTGTATTTTTTGAATTTATGGCCGAAAGGTTTCTCATCTCTATGGGATTCAATCCCGAGTTATTTATTGAAAAGTAAAAAAATAATATGAAATTATGGAAGTAAACATTCTTGCATTTATTGCTACTATACTGTTCATTTTAGTTCCTACTGCCTTTTTACTTATCCTTTACGTAAAAACGGCTAGTCAAAATGATTTATCAAAATGATGAATTTGAAGAAAACTTGACTTCTTAGTTCTTATGAATTGAATAAAAAAAAATGGTTCCAATGTCTCGAACTTAACTAAGGTGAACTCGAATCCGTAATATTTTATGATATTCGGCAGTATGATAGAAAGAAGAAAGAAATATATGAATTCTTCTTTCTACCATACTATATTTAATTTGTATAATGTATAAAGTTCTACTGTAGTATATAATGTAAATCTCATATCATATATGTAATAATTATTTGTTACATCGATTTTGTATGGATTACAATCAATTCCTTCTTAATAATTTGAATTGATTGGGCTGTTGACAAACGATTCAAGGAGTTGCTGGTTAATTTTTAAAAATTTATTTAGAGAGGGGGACAAAACTCCACTGTTAACTCTCGAATCATGTAATATGAAATGAAATTGTCCACCAACCTTTTATTTTAATAACAAATAACAAAACAGATCTTTGAAACAAAAAAGGGAAAAGGTAAACAAATCAAAAGAAAGACCCTCTTTCTTCATTATCCATATCGAGTTTTGGTAAGAGTCGAGCCGGTTCATCGAAATAGAAAAAAATATGAACATGAGAATCGAATCATTGAACTATTTGTTTCAAAGTGTATTATTCATATAATACATTTAATACATTATTCTATTTGAATCCAAACTAGAATCATAATTTTTTTAAATAACGATAGTTTTATTTAACATAGTAAATAACGTTTTGAAGAACAATATATAAAAATACAGTTTGATTCTCCAACTTAATTAACCTTTAGAGTCCATTTCTTCCCCATACTACAAGTGAAAGGGAAAATGTAAAGACTACCATTAAAGCAGCCCAAGCGATACTTACTATATCCATGTGAATTATGTCTCCTATTTTATTTCAGTATTGAACTAATCTAATAAATATAAAAATCTATTATATATAAATATTAGTTATATTATTATTATTTAATATTATTATTAGTATAGTTTATGAATTGAATAATTCACCAAATCAATTTATAAAAAGTTCCTAGACAATACTGTTTCTGCTGATGAACAATTTGACGAATTATATCATCAGAACAGAATTTTTCGGGTCTTTTGTTAATCAGGCGACACCCGGATTTGAACTGGGGAAAGGGGATTTGCAGTCCCGCGCCTTACCACTCGGCCATGCCGCCAAAATGATACAATACAAATTTTGATCTTGAATCCCCCTTTTTCTATGACACAAAATGACCCAAGAAAATTTTACTTGATATATTCCTAATTGTTATTGATTCTTTTCAAACCCTAAAATTAGGAATATATGTAAACCTAAATATGGTAATCGGATATCTTATCTAAAGATGAATATAGGAATATGCTATCGATAGAGGATTCTAACAAAATTATCGTGCTTTCATTTTTCATTGATGTTGAATAGAGAATCAAAATTTTGATAGAACGTTACTAAAAAACCGTCCATAAAAATAAATACGGAAAGAGATGATATTATCAACTATATTTATATCGGGATCGGGACGTATTTAATAATTACTAAAACTCTTCTTCCTTCTCTTCGTCAGTTATGGACTTAAATTATATTATATTCTATGAATTTTTTATTTTATAATTATTACAAAGTGCCAAAGTTAAAAAACAAACTAAGTATATGTTGTTTCTGATTATCTTTAAACAGATCGAATCTTGAATCTATTTTTACCAATAATAGAATCGCTTTTGTTTTTTTGATATTTTATACAAAACTTCATAAGTCTACGTTGCACAGAATTCCTAGAAACAGAATTTTGTATCAATTTTTTTTTTATTTGTATATGTTGCAGGTTCCAATTTTATTGGAGTCAAAAATTATCTTTATTTGATTCTTCCCTTCATACGTATTTCATACATGACCATTTCATATAGGGGAGGGGGTTGGTTGAGTAAAATTTCATGTGATTCTGTAAACAGAATAAAAATTCCACCGTTGCTAGATCGAGTCATATAAGACTCGATCTAGCAATGAGCTATAATGGAATGGGATTTTTTCAATAAATGGGAAATTAAAAATGCTCTGGAATGAAAATGAGGGAATGTTTACAATACCGGGGTTGAATCAAATACAATTTGAAGGATTTTGTAGGTTCATTGATCAGGGCTTGATGGAAAAACTTTATAAGTTTCCAAAAATTGAAGATGCGGATCAAGAAATTGAATTTCAATTATTTGTGGAAACATATCAATTAGTAGAACCATCGATAAAAGAGAGGGATGCTGTGTATGAATCACTCACATATTCTTCTGAATTATATGTATATTCAGGATTAATTTTGAAAACCAGTAGGGATATAGAAGAACAAACCATTTTTCTTGGAAACATTCCTCTAATGAATTCTCTGGGAACTTCTATAGTAAATGGAATATATAGAATTGTGATCAATCAAATATTGCAAAGCCCGGGTATTTATTACCGGTCAGAGTTAGATCATAATGGGATTTCGGCCTATACCGCTACTATAATATCAGATTGGGGAGGAAGATCAGAATTAGAGATTGATAAAAAGGAAAGGATATGGGCTCGTGTGAGTAGGAAACAAAAAATATCTATTCTAGTTTTATCATCAGCCATGGGTTCGCATCTAAGACAAATTCTCGAAAATGTTTGTTACCCCGAAATTTTCTTGTCTTTTTTAAATTTAAATGAAAAGGAGAAAAGAAGAATTGGGTCAAAAGAAAATGCCATTTTGCAGTTTTATCAACAATTTTTTTGTATAAGTGGGGATCCAGTATTTTCTGAATCCTTATGTAAAGAATTACAACAGAAATTCTTTCAACAAAAGTGTGAATTAGGAAGTATTGGTCGACGAAATATGAATCAGAGACTGAAACTTGATATACCTCAAAACAATTTATTTTTATTACCACGAGATATATTGGCAGCTGCGGATCATTTGATTGGTATGAAACTTGGAATGAGTACACTTGACAATATGAATCATCTGAAAAATAAACGTATTCGTTCTGTAGCGGATCTCTTACAAGATCAATTAGGATTGGCGCTAGTTCGTTTAGAAAATTTTGTTCAAGGGACTATATGTAAAGCAATTAGGCATAAATGGACACTGACTCCTCAGAATTTAGTAACCTCAACTCCATTAACAATCACTTATGAATCCTTTTTCGGATTACACCCATTATCTCAAGTTTTGGATCGAACTAATCCATTGACACAAATAGTTCATGGGAGAAAATCGAGTCATTTGGGCCCTGGGGGGTTGACAGAACGAACTGCTAGTTTTCCAATACGAGATATTCATCCTAGTCACTATGGACGTATTTGCCCAATTGACACGTCTGAAGGAATAAATGTTGGTCTTATCGGATCGTTAGCAATTTATGCGAGGATTGGTCGTTGGGGATCTCTAGAAAGCTTATTTTATGTTTATGAAATTTCTGCAAAAAAAATACGGATGATTTATTTATCATCAAGTATGGATGAATACTATATGGTAGCGGCGGTAAATTCTTTGGTATTGAATCGAAATATTCAGGAAGAACAGGTTGTTCCGGCTCGATACCGTCAAGAATTCCTAACTATTGCATGGGAACAGGTTCATCTTCGAAGTATTTTTCCTTTCCAATATTTTTCTATTGGAGCTTCTCTCATTCCTTTTATAGAGCATAATGATGCAAATCGGACTTTAATGAGTTCTAATATGCAACGACAAGCGGTTCCACTTTCTAGGTCCGAGAGGTGCATTGTTGGAACTGGGTTGGAACGGCAAGTGGCTCTAGATTCGGGTGTTCCCATTATAGCGGAACGGGGGGGGAAGATCATTTATACCGATACTGACAAGATCCTTTTATCGGATAGTGTAGAGACTTTAAGCATTTCATTAGTTATGTATCAACGTTCCAACAAAAATACTTGTATGTTTCAAAAACCAAAAGTTTGGAAGGATAAATGTATTAAAAGGGGACATATTTTGGCTGACAACACTGCAACGGTTGGTGGCGAGCTTGCTTTGGGTAAAAACGTATTAGTAGCTTATATGTCATGGGATGGTTATAATTTTGAAGATGCAGTACTCATTAGCGAGCGTTTAGTATATGAAGATATTTATACGTCTTTTCACATACAGAAATATGAAATTAAAACTCATGTGACAAGACAAGGTCCCGAAAAGATCACTACTAAAATACCACATTTAGAATCTCATTTACTTCGAAATTTAGACAAAAAAGGAATTGTGATGCTGGGATCTTGGGTAGAAGCGGGCGATATTTTAGTAGGTAAATTAACGCCTCAGGTGGCGAAAGAATTGTTGTATGCCCCAGAAGATAAATTATTACGCACTATACTTGGCATTCAAGTTTCCACTTCAAAAGAAACTTGTCTAAAACTACCTACAGGTGGTAGAGGTCGAGTTATTGATGTGAGATGGGGCTGGAGAAAGATAGGTTGTAATTCGAATTATAATCCAGAAACAATTTGTGTATATATTTTACAGAAACGAGAAATAAAAGTCGGCGATAAAGTGGCCGGAAGGCATGGAAATAAAGGTATCATTTCAAAAATTTTACCGAGACAAGATATGCCTTATTTGCAAGATGGAAGACCTGTTGATATGGTCTTCAACCCGTTAGGGGTACCTTCACGAATGAATGTAGGACAGATATTTGAATGCTCACTCGGGTTAGCAGGCAGTTTGCTAGACAGACATTATCGCATAGGAGCTTTTGATGAGAGATATGAACAAGAGGCTTCGAGAAAACTTGTGTTTTCTGAATTATATGAAGCCAGTAGGCAAAGGGTAAATCCCTGGGTATTTGAACCCGAGTATCCGGGAAAAAGTAGAATATTTGATGGAAGAACAGGGGATTCTTTTGAACAACCTGTTATCATAGGAAATCCTTATATTTTAAAATTAATTCATCAAGTTGATGATAAAATACATGGACGTTCCAGCGGACATTACGCACTTGTTACACAACAACCCCTTAGAGGAAGGGCTAAGCGGGGGGGACAACGAGTAGGAGAAATGGAGGTTTGGGCCTTAGAAGGATTGGGGGTTGCTCATATTTTACAAGAGATGCTTACTTATAAATCGGATCATATTAGAGCTCGGCAGGAGGCACTTGGTACTACTATCGTAGGAAGAACAATATCGAACCCTGAGGATGCTCCAGAATCTTTTCGATTACTCGTTCGCGAACTACGATCCTTAGCTCTGGAACTGAATCATTTCCTTGTATCTGAAAAGAACTTCCGGATTAATAGTAAGGAAGTTTAATCGGAATTCATTTTTTTTTTTTCTTCTATGATCGATCGTTATAAACATCAACAACTCCGAGTTGGCTCGGTTTCTCCTCAACAAATAAGTGCTTGGGCTAATAAAATCTTATCGAACGGAGAGAGAGTTGGAGAGGTGACAAAACCCCATACTTTTCATTATAAAACTAATAAACCGGAAAAAGATGGATTATTTTGTGAAAGAATCTTTGGGCCTATAAAAAATGGAATTTGTGCTTGTGGAAATTTTCGAATAATCGAAGATGAAAAAGAAAACCAAAAATTTTGTCAAAAATGTGGAGTCGAATTTGTGGATTCTAGAACACGACGATATCAAATGGGCTACATCAAACTGGCCTGCCCAGTAACTCATGTGTGGTATTTGAAACGTCTTCCTAGTTATATTGCGAATCTTTTAGATAAACCTATTAAAGAATTAGAAGGTTTAGTATACTGCGATGTGTGATTTGATCGAAATCCATATTTTACAGATTCGAAATGAGAAACTGTCATCCCATTCAATCCACTTGGGATGCCCCAATTCTGACATGCTTTTTTTTTGGAAAATAAGATTAAGATGAAGCTCATAATTTTTGAGTATTAAATACTCCAAAAAGGGGATTGATCTATGGTTGATTCCGTACCAAATCCAAATAAATAGGAATCTCCAGTTGTACTTCGTGAAACCAAAACTTCTTTATTATGTTTTTTTTTCAAAATTAAAAAGAAAGGAAGTGGTTAATTCCACAAAAAAAAATTATTTATGTTCGAGTAAGCAAATTTGTCATGGTTATAAGAGCCTATCTATCGCGTATAGGCTTGAAGGACATCGTAGCATAATCGTCGAAGTAAAATAAAAAGATTGGGGCCTAAAAGATCGAATAGAACGATATATAAACAAGTAAATCCTTTTTAAAAATTCGAAGACACTCCTTTAATTAAATAATTAAAGCAGATTCATGATTCGAAAGGAAGTAGAATACTCAAGAATTTCACACTTTATTTATGTCGTACTTTTGAATAAAAAATTCATAAAATATAAGTTCGAAACTCTAAACTAAGTAAAAAAAGTCAATGAAAAATTAATTAACGAAATGGTTTTTTCTCTGGAAACTTGAGTAAGAAGTAGATTTTAAAGTTTTTTATAATTTGAAAACGAGAATCACTTTCTATATTTGGTATAACTACTTGAGCCGGATGAGAGGAAACTTTCACGTCCTGTTTTGAGGGGGGGAGAGCTTCTAGTATCCTATCCCAATTTTTCTTTTGCTAGGTCTATAATTAAAAAACCGACTTTCTTACGATTACGAGGTTCATTCGAATATGAAATTCAATCTTGGAAATATAGCATCCCCTTTTTTTTTACTATCAAAGGCTTCGATACATTTCGAAATCGTGAAATCTCTGCTGGAGCAAGGGCTATCCGAGAACAATTAGCCGATTTGGATTTGCGAATTATTATAGATTATTCATTTGTTGAATGGAAAGAATTAGGAAAAGAGGGGTCCACAGGTAATGAATGGGAAGATCGAAAGGTTGGAAGAAGAAAGGATTTTTTGGTTAGACGCATAGAATTAGCTAAATATTTTATTCGAACGAATATCGAACCAGAATGGATGATTTTGTGTCTATTACCAGTTCTTCCCCCCGAACTAAGACCGATCATTCAAATAGATGGAGGTAAACTAATGAGTTCGGATATTAATGAACTATATAGAAGAGTTATCTATCGGAACAATACTCTTAATGACCTATTAATAACAAGTAGGTCTACTCCGGGGGAATTAGTAATGTGTCAGGAGAAATTGATACAAGAAGCCGTGGATACACTTCTTGATAATGGAATTCGTGGACAACCAATGAGGGATGGTCATAATAAAATTTATAAGTCGTTTTCTGGTGTAATTGAAGGAAAAGAGGGAAGATTTCGTGAGACTTTGCTTGGCAAACGAGTCGATTATTCTGGACGTTCCGTTATTATCGTAGGTCCATCACTTTCATTACATCAATGTGGATTACCCCGTGAAATAGCAATAGAGCTTTTCCAGATATTTGTAATTCGCGGTCTAATTAAACAACATCTTGCTTCGAACATAGGAGTTGCGAAGAGTCAAATTCGGGACAAAGAAACCATTGTATGGGAAATACTTCAGGAAGTAATGCAAGGGCATCCTGTATTGCTGAATAGAGCACCTACTTTGCATAGATTAGGCATACAGGCATTCCAACCCATTTTAGTGGAAGGACGCGCTATTTGTTTACACCCATTAGTTTGTAAGGGATTTAATGCAGATTTTGATGGAGATCAAATGGCTGTTCATGCGCCTTTATCTTTGGAGGCTCAAGCGGAGGCTCGTTTCCTTATGTTTTCTCATATGAATCTCTTGTCTCCAGCTATTGGTGATCCCATTTCTGTGCCAACTCAAGATATGCTTATTGGACTCTATTTATTAACGATCGGAAATAGCCGAACTATTTGTGCAAATCGATATAACCCGTGGAATTTTAAAAACTATAACTCTCAAAATGAAAGAGTTGATAATAATCATGATACTAAATATACAAAAAAATACCCTTTTTCTAATTCTTATGATGCAATTGGAACTTCTCGGCAGAAAATAAGCAATTTAGATATAGATAGTCTTTTATGGCTTCGGTGGCGACTAGATCAACACTTTATTGCTTCAAGAGAAGCTCCTATGGAAGTTCATTATGAATCCTTGGGTACTTATCATGAAATTTACGAACAGTATCTAAGAAGTGTAAAAAAAGAAATTCGTTGTATATACATTCGAACTACGATTGGTCATATTTCCCTTTATAGAGAAATCGAAGAGGCCATACAAGGATTTTCTTGGGCCTGCTCATAGGGTACCTAATCATATGTTACTTAATCTAAGCAATTCTATAAATACCGATGAAAGTTCATGTCTCAATGGTTCAACTAGTATCATAGTTCCTCCCCTTCCACGTGAATCACGATCGATAAAAGGAAGTTTTTGAATCACCGACTTAAACCCATTGTTGAATCCTATATCAGCAGAATATAGAGGTACTTATGGCAGAAGGGGTCAATTTTGTCTTTCACAATAAAATAATAGATGGAACTGCCATGAAACAACTTATTAACGGATTACTGGATCACTTCGGAATGGCATATACATCACACATCTTGGATCAAGTAAAAACTCTGGGTTTTCAGCAAGCCACTGTTACATCTATTTCACTAGGAATTGATGATCTTTTAACAGTTCCTACGAAAGGATGGCTAATCCAAGATGCTGAAAAACAAAGTTTCATTTTGGAAAAACATTACCATGATGGGAGTATACACGCGGTAGAAAAATTACGTCAATCTATTGAGATATGGTCTATTACAAGTGAATATTTTCGACAAGAAATGAATCCCAATTTTAGGATGACTGATCCCCTTAATCCCGTCCATTTAATGTCTTTTTCGGGAGCTAGAGGAAATGCATCTCAGGTACATCAATTAGTCGGTATGAGAGGATTAATGTCGGATCCACAAGGACAAATGATTGATTTACCCATTCAAAGCAATTTATGCGAAGGCCTTTCGTTAACAGAATATATTATTTCTTGCTACGGAGCTCGCAAAGGAGTTGTCGATACTGCTGTACGAACATCAGATGCTGGATATCTCACACGCAGACTTGTTGAAGTAGTTCAACACATTGTTGTACGTAGAACGGATTGCGGAACTATACAAAGTATTTCTGTGAGTCCTCAAAAAGGGAAAAGAATTTTTAGCCAAACATTAATTGGTCGTGTATTAGCAGATGATATATATATGGGTTCTCGATGTATTGCTGCCCGTAATCACGATATTGGAATTGGACTTGCCAATCGATTAAGAACCTTTCGAGGACAACCAATATCTATTCGAACCCCCTTTACATGTAAAGGTACATCTTGGATCTGTCGATTATGTTATGGTTGGAGTCCTACTCATGGCGACCTCGTCGAATTAGGAGAAGCTGTAGGTATTATTGCGGGTCAATCTATTGGAGAGCCGGGTACTCAACTGACATTAAGAACTTTTCATACCGGTGGAGTATTCACAGGGGGGACTGCAGAACATGTACGGGCCCCTTCTAATGGAAAAATAAAATTCAATGAGTATTTGGTTCATCCCACACGTACACGTCACGGGCACCCTGCTTTTCTATGTTATATCGATTTGTATGTAATTATTGAGAGTTCCGATTTTATACATAACGTGACGGTTCCACCAAAAAGCTTTCTTTTAGTTCAAAATGATCAATATGTAAAATCGGAACAGGCGATTGCTGAGATTCATTCGGGAATATCCAATTTAAATTTAAAAGAGAGGGTTCGAAAACATATTTATTCTGACTTAGAGGGAGAAATGCATTGGAGTACTGATGTGTACCATGCACCTGAATTTACATATAGTAATGTTCATCTCTTACCAAAAACAAGTAATTTATGGATATTATCAGGAGGTCCATGCCGATCCACTGTAGCCCTCCTTTTGCTCCACAAGGATCAAGATCAAATGAAGGTTTATTCTTGTTCTGTCGAACGAAATTTTTTTTCTAACCTATCAGTGACTAATGATCAAGTGAGACACAAATTCGTTAGTTTTCATTTTTCTGGTAAAAAAGAGGAGAGCATTCCTGATTATTCAGAACTTAATCGAATCATATACACGGATCCTTATCTATATACATTCATTCTCGCCAAAAATTCTGATCTATTGGCAAAGAGGCGTAAAAATAGATTTTGCATCCCATTTCAATCAATTCCAGAACGAGAAAAAGAACTAATGTCCCATTCGGGTATAATGATTGAACTATCCATAAATGTTATTTTCCGTAGAAAAAAAATTATTGCATATTTCGATGATCCTAGATACAAAAGAAATAATTCGGGAATTAAGAAATATGAGACTATAGAGTCATATTCAATCGTTAAAAAAGAGGATTTGATTGAGTATCGAGGAGTTACAAAAATTAGTAAAGGAAAAAACAAAAAAGAGAAACTATTTTTCATTTCAGAGGAAGTCCATATTTTACCTCGATCTTCTACCATAATGGTACGAAACAGTAGTCTCGTTGGAATAGGTACACGAATCGCTTTAAATCGAAGAAGCAGTGCATGTGGATTGGTACGAGTGGAGATAAAAAAAAAAAAAATTGAATTAACAATTTTTTCTGGAGATATCTATTTTACGGTAAAAACCGATAAGATATTCCGCCACAGTGACATCTTGATATCACCAAGACCTGGAAAAACAAATTCCAAGGAATTCAAAAAAAACCTGAAAAATTGGGTTTATGTCCAACGGATTACACTTACCAATACCAATAAAAAGTATTTTGTTTTGGTTCGACATGTAGTCATATCTGAAGGGGGTATAAGTTTAACAACATTCTTCCCGCAAGATGTGTTACAGGAAATGGATAATATTCAACTTCAAGTTGTCAATTCTATCGTGGGTAAACCCATCATTTTGGGAGGATTTTCTGGCATAAGTATTCAATTATTTCGGACGTGTTTCGTATTGAATTGGAACCAAAACAAAAAAGAATTTTCGATGGAACAGGCCTATACTTCCCTTGTTGAAGTAAGAGCAAGGGGTTTAATGCGTGATTTTCTAAGAATTGACTTAGTGAAATCTCCTAGTACGTATACCGGAACCGGAAAAAGAAATGATCCGCCAGGTTCAAGATTTATTTCTGATAATAGATCAGATCGCATCAATATCAATCCCTTTTATTACAAGACAAGAAAGATTCAAGAATCGCTTAGCCTTAGCCAAAATCAAGGAACTATTCGTACGTTATTGAATAGAAATAATGAATATAATAAACCTTTGATAATTTTGTCATCATCTGATTGTTCTCGAACAGGTTTATTCAACGGTGTAAAATATCACAATATAAAATCCATTAAAAGGAATTCCAGAATTGATTTGTTGGGCCCTGTAGGAACAGCCCTTCCAATTGTGAATTTTTATTTTTTTTACTATTTACTAACTCATAATCAGATCTCGGTAACTAACTATTTGCAACTTGACAATTTAAAAAATAATTTTGAAGTACTTAAATTTTATTTCATAGATTCAAATGGAATAATTTATAATATTGGTATATGCAGTAACAGAATTTTGAATCTATTCTATTTGAATTGGTATTTTCTCCACTATAATTATTGTGAGGAGACATCCACAATAATGAGTATTGGACAGTTTATTTGTGACAATGTATGTATAACAAAAAATGTAATACACAAAAAATCCGGCCAAGTCTTAATTGTTCAAATACGTTCTGTAGTAATAAGAGCAGCTCAGCCTTATTT